TCCTATGATGTAATAGGAGCTTATTGGCAGAAAAGAATCCATTTAGATAGTCCTTTATGGATTCGGTGGCAACTAGATCAACGCGTTATTGCTTTAAGAGAAGCCCCCATTGAAGTTTATTATGAATCTTTTGGGACGTATCATGAGATTTATGGACACTATCTAATAGTAAGAAGTATAAAAAAAGCAAATTTTTGTATATACATTCGAACCACTGTTGGTCATATTTCTCTTTATCGAGAAATCGAAGAAGCTATACAAGGCTTTTGTCAAGCCTGTTCAGACGATACACTATATTTAATCAGAGGGATCTAAACTAAGTAATTCTATACTAAACTAACTATCGGCACAAATTCAGTTCTCTTCGGTTGCACTAGAACCAAACCCCAGTTCCTGAATTTCTATGCGAATTACGATCGAGAAAAGGAAGTTTTCCAATCATTGACTCAAAATCCATTGTCGAACCCTACACAGCCGAATATGGAGGTACTTATGGCCGAACGGACCAATTTGGTCTTTCACAATAAAGTGATAGATGGAACTGCCATTAAACGGATTATTAGCAGACTAATCGATCACTTCGGAATGGCATATACATCACACATCCTGGATCAAGTAAAGACTATGGGGTTCCAGCAAGCCACTGCTACATCCATTTCATTAGGAATTGATGATCTTTTAACAATACCTTCTAAGAGATGGCTAGTCCAAGATGCTGAACAACAAAGTTTGATTTTTGAAAACCACTATCATTATGGAAATGTACACGCGGTAGAAAAATTACGCCAATCCATTGAGGTATGGTATGCTACAAGTGAATATTTACGACATGAAATGAATCCTAATTTTAGGATGACGGACCCTTTTAATTCAGTCCATATAATGTCTTTTTCGGGAGCTAGAGGAAATGCATCTCAAGTACACCAATTAGTCGGGATGAGAGGATTAATGTCGGATCCACAAGGGCAAATGATTGATTTACCTATTCAAAGCAATTTACGCGAAGGATTGTCGTTAACAGAATATATCATTTCTTGCTATGGAGCCAGAAAGGGAGTTGTGGATACTGCTGTACGAACATCAGATGCTGGATATCTTACGCGCAGACTTGTTGAAGTAGTTCAACACATTGTTGTACGTAGAAGAGATTGTGGGACTACCCGAGGGATCGCTGTGCGTCTTCGAAATGGGATGATGGCCGAAAGAATTTTCATCCAAACATTAATTGGTCGTGTATTAGCAGACAATATATATATGGGCCCGCGATGCATTGCCATTCGAAATCAAGATATTGGGGTTGGACTTGTCAATCGATTTATAAATTTTCAACCCAAAACAATATCTATTCGAACTCCTTTTACTTGCAGGAGTACCCTTTTGATCTGTCGATTCTGTTATGGCCGGAGTCCTACTCATGGTGACCTGGTGGAATTGGGAGAAGCTGTAGGTATTATTGCGGGTCAATCTATTGGAGAACCGGGTACTCAATTAACATTAAGAACGTTTCATACCGGTGGAGTATTCACAGGGGGTACCGCAGAACATGTACGAGCCCCTTCTAATGGAAAAATCAAATTTAATGAAGATTTGGTTCATCCTACACGTACACGTCACGGGCATCCTGCTTTTTTATGTTATATCGATTTGTATGTAACTATTGAGAGTCAAGATAGTCTACATAACGTGATTATTCCACCAAAAAGTTTTCTTTTAGTTCAAAATAATCAATATGTAGAATCAGAACAAGTGATTGCTGAAATTCGCGCGAGAGCATACACTTTGAATTTTAAAGAGAAAGTTCGAAAACATATTTATTCCGACTCAGAAGGAGAAATGCACTGGAGCACCGATGTATATCATGCACCTGAATTTACATATAGTAATATCCATCTCTTACCAAAAACAAGCCATTTATGGATATTAGCAGGAGGTTCGTGCAGATCCAGTATAGTCCTACTCCATAAGGATCAAGATCAAATGAAGGCCCATTCTCTTTCTGTCGAAAGAAGATCTCTTTCTAGCCCATCAGTCAATAATGATCAAGTTAAATACAAATTCTTTAGTTCAAACCTTTCGGGTAAAAACGAAAGGGGGATTCCTGATTATTCAAAACGTAATCGAATCCTATGTACCGGTTATTCTAATCTCAAATATCCTGGTATCCTCCACGAAAATGCTGATTTATTAGCAAAAAAGAGAAAAAATCGATTTAGCATTCCATTTCAATTCATTGAAGAAGGGGAGACAGAAATAATGACCCACTCCGGTATCTCAATTGAAATACCTATACATGGCATTTTCCGTAGAAATAGTATTTTTGCTTATTTCGACGACCCCCAATACCGAAGAAAGAGTTCTGGAATTACTAAATATGGGCCTATAGGAGAGCATTCAATCGTCAAAAAAGAAGATTTAATTGAGCATCGAGGACTCAAAGAATTTAAGCCAAAATATCAAATGAAAGTCAATAATTTTTTTTTCATTCCCGAAGAAGTTTATATTTTACCCGAATCTTCTTCCTTAATGGTACGGAACAATAGTATCATTGGAATAGATACAAAAATTACTTTAAATATAAGAAGTCCAGTAGGCGGATTGGTTCGAGTCGAGAAAAAAAAAAAAAAAATAGAACTGAAAATCTTTTCTGGCGATATTCATTTTCCGGGAGAGATAGATAAGATATCCAGACACAGTGGTATTTTGATACCACCTCAAAGGGTAAAAACAAATTTGAAAGAATCAAAAAAAGTGAAAAATTGGATCTATGTCCAACGGATTACACCGAGCAAGAAAAAGTATTTTGTTTTGGTTCGCCCAGTAATCATATATGAAATAGTGGGCGGTATAAATTTAGAAACCCTTTTCCCCCAAGATCTTTTGCAGGAAAAGGAGAATTTGAAACTTCGAGTTGTAAATTTTATTCTTTATGGAAATGGGAAACCGATTCGCGGAATTTCTGACACAGGTATTCAATTAGTTCGTACTTCTTTAGTGTTGAATTGGGAACAAGACAAAAACAATTCTTCTGTCGAAGAGGCCCGTCCTTCTTTTATTGAAGTAAATACAAATGGTCTGATTCGTGATTTCCTAAAAATACACTTAGTGGAATCCCATATTTCATATATCAGCAGAAAGAGGAATGATTCATCAGGTTCAGGATTAATCTCTGATAATGGGTCAGCTCGTACAAATATGAATCCTTTTTTTTCTGTTTATTCTAAGGCAAAGATTCAACAATCACGTAAACAAAATCAAGAAACTATTATTACCTTATTGAATAGAAATAAGGAATGTCAATCTTCTATAACTTTGTCATCATCTAATTGTTTTCGATTAGATCGATTCGGCGATGAAAAAGATTACAATGGAATAAAAGAATCAATTAAAAAAGATTCTCGAATTCCAATTAGAAATTCGTTGGTGGGCCCTTTAGGAACAGCACATCCAATTGCAAATTCTTTTTCATTTTACCAGTTACTAACGCATAATGAGATTTCAATAACGAAATATTTGAAACTTGACAATTTAAACCGAGCTTTTCTAGTAATTAAATGTTTTTTAATGGATGAAAACGGGAGAATAGGTAATCCCGCTCCAGGCAGTAACAGCGTTTTTAATGCATTCCATTTGAATTGGTATTTTCTACATAATGATTATAATCATTATTATTGTGAATGTGAAAAAAAATTCATAATAATTAGCCTTGGACAGTTTATTTGTGAAAATGTATCTATAGCGAAAAATGGCCCACACCTAAAATCCGGTCAAGTTGTAATTGTTCGCGCCGATTCTGTAGTAATAAGATCTGCTAAGCCTTATTTGGCTACTCCGGGAGCAACCGTTCACGGTCATTATGGAGAAATCCTCTCTAAAGGCGATACATTAGTTACATTTATATATGAAAAATCGAGATCTGGTGATATAACTCAAGGTCTTCCAAAAGTGGAACAAGTCTTAGAAGTGCGTTCAATTGATTCAATATCTATAAATCTCGAAAAGAGAGTTGAGGGTTGGGATGAACGTATAAGAAGAATTCTTGGAATTCCTTGGGGATTCTTGATTGGTGCGGAACTAACTATAGTGCAAAGTCGTATTTTTTTGGTTAATAAGATCCAAAAAGTTTATCGATCCCAGGGGGTGCAAATCCATAATAAACATATAGAAATTATTGTCCGGCAAATAACATCAAAAGTTGTGGTTTCAGAAGATGGAATGTCGAATGTTTTTTTACCCGGAGAACTAATTGGATTGTTGCGAGCGGAACGAACGGGTCGGGCCTTGGAAGAAGCAATTTGTTACCGAGCTATCTTATTGGGAATAACGAGAACATCTCTGAATACTCAAAGTTTCATATCCGAGGCGAGCTTTCAAGAGACTGCTCGCGTTTTAGCAAAAGCCGCTCTCCGAGGTCGGATCGATTGGTTGAAAGGCCTGAAAGAAAATGTTGTTTTGGGTAGTATGATCCCCGTTGGTACTGGATTCAATGGATTAATACACCTTTTAAGGCAATATAAAAGCATTCCTGTGAAAACAAAAAAGAAGACTTTATTTGAAGGGAAAATGAGAAATATTTTGTTCCACCACAGGGAATTATTCGATTCTTGTGTTTCACAAAATTTCTATGATACAGCAGAATAATCGTGTAATTTTTAGGATTTAATGATTCCTGAGAGGGGATTCCACCATTTACCTATAATGGCCCTTTTTTTATATGTCATTTGTTACTAGCAATAAAGAAATAAATAGAATAACGAATAGAAAGAAATTAATTGCTTGGAGCGTGGATCAACGCCAATCGCAGGGAAAAAAGAAGGTTCCATCGGAACAATTATTTATTTCAAGGTGCCTCATCTCTCTTTTTTCTTTGAAAAAAGAGAGATGAAGTGTGGGGAAAAATGATAAGAAGATATTGGAACATTAATTTGGAAGAGATGCTGGAAGTAGGAGTTCATTTTGGTCATGGTACTAGAAAATGGAATCCGAGAATGGCACCTTATATTTCTGCAAAGCGTAAAGGTATTCATATTACAAATCTTACTAGAACTGCTCGTTTTTTATCAGAAGCTTGTGATTTAGTTTTTGATGCAGCAAGGAAAAGAAAACAATTCTTAATTGTTGGTACAAAAAATAAAGCAGCTGATTCAGTAGTAAGGGCTGCAAGAATGGCTAGGTGCCATTATGTTAATAAAAAATGGCTCGGAGGAATTTTAACGAATTGGTCTACTACAGAAACAAGACTTCAAAAGTTCAGGGACTTGGCAATGGAACAAAAGACAGGAAGACTCAACCGTCTTCCAAAAGGGGATGCGGCTAGATTGAAGAGACAGTTATCTCACTTACAAACATACCTGGGCGGGATTAGATATATGACGGGATTACCCGATATTGTAATAATAATTGATCAGCAAGAAGAATATACGGCTCTTCGAGAATGTATCACTTTGGGAATTCCAACGATTTGTTTAATTGATACAAATTGTGACCCCGATCTCGCAGATATTTCGATTCCAGCGAACGATGACGCTATAGCTTCAATCCGATTAATTCTTAACAAATTAGTATTTGCAATTTGTGAAGGCCGTTCTAGCTATATACGAAATGCTTGATTAATAATAAAAGAAATAATATTAGATAAAAAAATTATTTTGTTAACCCAATAAATTTATGGAATCAGTTACTATTCCTCAATTGAATAAAAGAGATAAAAAGAATTGGAAAAATTCTGCGATTAGTTCGTATTGAAAAAATATACAATTCAAGTGGGCAAATCAAAAAAAAAAAGAAGAGAGGGTTGTATCAGTTGAATCAAAATAATTTATTTAAAAGTTTTCATTCAGGGGGCAATATGAATGTTCTATCATGTTCCATCAACACATTAAAAGGGTTCTACGACATATCCGGTGTGGAAGTAGGCCAGCATTTCTATTGGGAAATAGGGGGTTTCCAAGTCCATGCCCAAGTACTTATTACTTCTTGGGTTGTAATTGCTATCTTATTAGGTTCGGCCATTGTAGCTCTTCGGAATCCACAAACCATTCCGACTGACGGTCAGAATTTTTTTGAATATGTCCTTGAATTCATTCGAGACGTGAGCAAAACTCAGATTGGAGAAGAATATAGTCCATGGGTTCCTTTTATTGGAACTATGTTTCTTTTTATTTTTGTTTCTAATTGGTCAGGGGCCCTTTTACCTTGGAAAATCATAGAGTTACCCCATGGCGAGTTAGCTGCACCTACGAATGATATAAATACTACCGTTGCTTTAGCTTTACTTACGTCAATAGCATATTTTTATGCGGGCCTTAGCAAAAAAGGGTTAGGTTATTTCAGTAAATATATTCAACCAACTCCAATTCTTTTACCCATTAATATTTTAGAAGATTTTACAAAACCTTTATCGCTTAGCTTTCGACTTTTCGGAAATATATTAGCGGATGAATTAGTAGTTGTTGTTCTTGTTTCTTTAGTACCTTCAGCGGTTCCTATACCTGTCATGTTCCTTGGATTATTTACAAGTGGTATTCAAGCTCTTATTTTTGCAACTTTAGCTGCTGCTTATATAGGCGAATCCATGGAAGGGCATCATTGACGAATTTTAGAAAGAGTTTTTTCTCTTGATCAAGGCAATCTATATCTATGCCAGAATCCATTTAGTGAACATAAATATAGACAGATATAGACAAAAATAGCCAAAACGGTTTATACGAGCTAGAGGAATAATAAAAAATATTACGATAGTAGGGAATTAAAAAAAAAAAAGGGGGGGGGGAGAGATCTAAAAGATCTTTTTCCTACACCTACAATTTTGTCCCCTTTATGACTCCTTCCAATAAATATTCTCTTTATATATATATTTTTATTGTTTTCATTCATGCAATTACAATTTTAGGAGGCATAAGGAGTCATAATCTACATAAGAATTCTTTATTTGTTTACAATGTGAATGTGAGATTCAAAGAAAAGAGGTTCTATAGAGTAATTCCCCTTTCAGTCAGATTTCGTTAATTCAATGATTGATCAAAAGAAAATCTTAATAAATTATTTATATATATATATTTTAAAAATCGCATTAATTTAGATCAATCAAAGACTTCTATTTCTATGGAATGATTCAGACTAATTCATATATCTCTTTAGGTTGATTATATTCGTGTAAGATAATGCTAAATAAAAGGAAGTGAAGCATTTTTTTTTTTTACACTTTCTAAAAAATGAGATTTAGAAGAAGAGTAAGAGTGGGATCAAACTAGGAGACTAAGTATATTTAATATAGAATGATTAGAAACCAACTTTCTTTTGTGGATGTTTAAAAAAATGATTTTGACTCTGATTAAATGTAAGATACAAATAATTAGTTTACGTTATGGAAGAAAGACATGTATATGTAATATTAAGTATTAACGAGTTATGTATGAGCTAAAAATATATTTAATCTGACTTACTACTACTGGGAATTTAGATAGGGATTTCAAGAAAATTCCTTTTTATTTATAACTTTGA